CAAATTCCACCCCGCATTCTTCACAAAATTTCGGGTCTTCTTTTTCAGTCCCAATCCCTCGGTAATTTCCACAAGCACAAATCCCACTTTTTATGGGTCCGGAAATTCTTTCACAAAACAATCCATCTTTCTCCGGTTTATTAGTTTTATAATGAAAAGTATAGGGTTTTGTCACCTCTCCAACTATCTCTCCATTCGGTAGAATTTTTTTTGCCCAAACCATGATTTGTTGAGGGGAAACTGGTCCAATTCGAAGTTGTTGATGTTTATACTGGTCGATCATAGAATATAAATTCTGATTCATTGAGATCAAGCTTCCTTCCTGTCCATCTGAAAGTTCTTTTCAGATACAAGAAAATGATTCAGTTCCAGGGACAAAGATCGTAGTTCTCGAACGAGCAATCGAAAAGATTCTGGGGCACCCTCTGGCTTAGGTACTGTTGCTCCAATAATCGTAGCACCAAGTACTTCTTGACGAGCCCTAATATGATCAGATTTATAAGTAAGCATCTCTTGTAAAATATGAGCAACACCAAATCCCTCTAGAGCCCAAACTTCCATTTCTCCTACTCTTTGTCCCCCTTGTTTGGCCCTCCCTCTAAGGGGTTGTTGTGTAACAAGTGCATAATGCCCACTGGAACGTCCATGGATTTTATCATCAACTTGATGAATTAATTTTAGGATATAGGACTTTCCTATTAGAACAGGTTGTTCAAAAAGATCTCCTGTTCTTCCATCAAATATTCTGCTTTTTCCCGGATATTCGGGTTCAAATACCCATGGATTTTTTGTTTTCTTACTGGCTTCATATAATTCAGAAAACACTAGTTTTCTTGAGGCCTCTTGCTCATATCTCTCATCAAAAGGTCCTATTCTATAATGTTTCTTTAGCAGATCCCCCGCTAACCCGAGCGAACATTCAAATATCTGTCCCACATTCATTCGTGAGGGGACTCCTAATGGGTTGAATACCATATCAACGGGCGTTCCATCTTGCAAATAGGGCATATCTTGCCTAGGCAAAATCTTAGAAATTATACCCTTATTCCCATGCCTTCCAGCTACTTTATCACCTACTTTGATTTCACGTTTCTGTGAAATATATACACGAATCTTTTCTGGATTAGAATTGGAAACTCCCTTTCTATGGATCCATCTCACATCAATCACTCGACCCCTTCCTCCTATAGGTAGTCTTAGAGAAGTTTCTTTTGAAGTGGATACCTGAATCCCAAGTATAGCTCGTAATAATCTATCCTCCGGGGTATATGATAATTCGCTCGCTGTCTGAGGTGTTAATTTACCTACTAAGATATCACCTGTTTCTATCCAAGATCCCAGCATCACAATTCCATTTCTGTCTAAATTTCGGAGTAAATGAGCCTCTAAATGCGGGATATCCTTAGTGATTCTTTCAGGACCTTGGCTTGTTACATGAGTCTGAATTTCATATTTCCGGATGTGAAAAGAAGTATAAATATCTTCATAGACCAGACGTTCGTTAATTAGTACTGCGTCTTCAAAATTGTAACCTTCCCATGGCATATAAGCTACTAATACATTTTTTCCTAAAGCGAGTTCCCCACCAGCTGTAGCCACACCGCCCGCTAGAATTTGTCCCTTTTTAATGTATTTACCTCGCTGAACCTGAGTTTTTTGATGCATACAAGTATTTTTGTTGGAACGTTGATACATAACTAATGGAATGCTTAGAGTATCCCCATTACTTGAGAAAATGATCTTTTGAGTATCAGTATAAATTATTTTTCCCTTGCGTTCGGCTATAGCTGAAATCCCCGAATCTAGAGCCGTTTGACCTTCCAACCCAGTTCCAACAATGCACTTCTCGGACCGAGAAAGGGGAACTGCTTGGCGCTGCATATTAGAACTCATTAAAGCTCGATTCGCATCATTATGCTCGATAAAAGGAATGAGGGAAGCTCCAATAGAAAAATATTGGAAGGGAAAAATGCTTCTAAGACGAATCTCTTCCCATGCAATAGTCAGGAATTCTTGACGATATCGAGCTGGAACAACCTGTTGTTCTTGAATACCCCGATTCAAGGCCAAAGAATTTCCTGCTGCTACCATATAATATTCATCTCTATTTGGTGATAAATAAACCATCTGTGCCTCTTTTGATCTATCAGATAATTCATAAAACGGACTCTCTATAGATCCCCAATAACCAACCTTCACATGAATAGCTAATGATCCAATAAGTCCAACATTGATTCCTTCGGACGTGTCAATTGGACAAATACGTCCATAGTGACTCGGGTGGATATCTCGTATCCGAAAATTAGCAGTTCGCCCCGTCAATCCTCCAGGACCCAAATAACTCCATTTTCGCCCATGAACGATTTGTGTCAACGGATTAGTTCGATCCAAAACTTGAGATAAAGGGTGTAGGCCAAAAAACGATTCATAAGTAGTTGTTAATAAAGTTGAAGTTACTAAATTTTGAGGAGTCGGTATCAATTTATGCCTGATTGCTCCACATATAGTTCCTCGAACCGTATTTTCTAAACGAACAAGAGCCAATCCGAATTGATCCTGTAATAGATCTGCTACAGAACGAATACGTTTATTTTTCAAGTGATTCATATCGTCAAGTGTACCCATTCCCAATTTCATTCTAATCAAATGATCCACAGCAGCCAATAGATCTCGTGGTAACAAAAATGTATTGTTTTGGGGTATATCAAGATTCAGTCTCCGGTTTATATTTCGTCGACCAATCTTTCCTAATTCACATCTTTGTTGAAAAAATTTCTTTTGTAATTCCTTGCATAAGGACTCAGAAAATACTGGATCCCCCCCTACACAAGCAAATTGTAGATAAAACTCCAAAATAGCATTTTCTTTTGACCCAATCTTTTTTTTCTCTTTATCATTCGGGAAAGACAAGAAAATTTCAGGGTAACAAACATTATCTAGAATTTCTCTTATATTCGAACCCATAGCTGATGATAGAACTAGAATAGATATTTTTTGTTTTCTACTTACACGGGCCCATATCCTTGCTTTTCTATCAATTTCTAATTCCGACCTCCCCCCCCAATCCGATATTATAGTACTGGTATAGACAGAAATTCCGTTATGTTCCAATTCTGAACGGTAGTAAATACCGGGACTTTGCAATATTTGGTTGATCACAATTCGGTATATTCCATTTACTATAGAGGTTCCAAAAGAATTCATTATAGGGATGTTTCCAAGAAAAACGGTTTGTTCTTGCATATTTCTACCGGTTTTCCAAATTAAGACCGCGGGTACATATAATTCAGAAGAATATGTGAGTGATTCATACACAGCATCTCTTTCTTTTATCAAGGGCTCTACCAATTGATATGTTTCCACAAATAATTGAAATTCAATTTCTTGATCTCTATCTTCAATTTTTTGAAACTTATGAAATTCTTCCGTCAAGCCCTGATTAATGAACCTACAAAATCCCTCAAATTGTATCTGACTAAATCCAGGTATTGTGGACATTCCCTCATTTTCATTCTGGAGCATCTTAATCTGAAGTTTCCTCTTTATTGAAAAAATCCCATTATTGGCTTGGCTCACTATTCATCGAACCCTACCAATTTATCTAGCAATGATGGAATGGATATTCTGTTTACTGAATCACATAAAATTTTAGTCAACTCCATCCATAGATATCATACGTATGGACGGAAGCAAGACAGAGAAATGGAGGGAATTTTTGATGCAAGTTCGAATTTTAGCTTGAGCCAGGTACAAATAGAAAGAAATGGAAATTGATAAAGCATTCCTGGGAAAGATTCTGTCACTTAGGCTGATGGAGTCTTTTATCGGATATCAAAATTGATCCAATTTATACCTAATTCTTTTATTATGATATTACGATCAAGGGTATAAAAAAATAAAAATTCAATGAATTCAGGATTCATTCTGCTCTCTATGAATGAGATAAAAACAGAAGAATCAGGAATAGCATAGAGTTTTCCTTTTTTTTTTAGCACACGCAATTGGATGTTCAAAAAGGAATTCGCAAATCTTTTTTTGGTCGTAGAATTTTTAAAATACAATGGAATTGCGTACGTATATAGTCATAGGAGTAATCTTTAGGAAGTACATGCCGATATAGCTATCTAGCTATCCGTATATCACATCTTTTATCATAATTGAACTTGGTACGACATAGGTTAGGTCGCACTCTATCATAATGTCTATCTTCTATTCATATTCAAGTATGAGGATCCTATATAGGGATATGTGCATAAGAAAGAGACCCGGGTTCGGTAGCCACGTATAAAAATTTCTGTTCTGGGGTTTACATATACACATATATTTTCTTATAATTAAATAATTAGAAGTGATAATGATTAGTCGTAAATCAATTGGATTTTGCATCCATTAAGGTAATACAAATGGAGATACAAAATTAAGAGCTGTTTGCTAATTCAAAGTAAGAAAAGTAAGTAAGAGTCAAGAGTAATAAGTAAACAGTTAATGAAGTAAAAAATGAATTATTCTAAATTGCCCTACATTTTACAGTCTGTGACCGGGGCTGGTAATCTTTTCATTTTTCTATAGATTCGATAGATCTATAGAAAAATGAAAAGATAAGGTAAGTTTTGAAGTGACGCGTGTTTTGTTTTGAGATAAAAGAAATCGAAGAAAAGGATAAGTACAATGGGATTCAAGATCCAAAAAGAAAAAAAATTAAGAAACAAATCAAAACAAAATGAGGAGAGGAATAGAAATATAATATAAGTAAATATAAGTAGAAGAATATATATATTCTTCTATAATTTCTTTATCTTTATCCATTTTGGATGAAATTTGGCGGGCGGCATGGCCAAGTGGTAAGGCGGGGGACTGCAAATCCTTTATCCCCAGTTCGAATCTGGGTGTCGCCTGATCAACAAAAAAATACTTGGAATTTATTAATCCTGTTGATCGAACTTGACGAATTCTTGCACCGCAAAAGCATAGGCAAGAGCTAGGTCTGTCGATACTTGATT